GATTGTGATTTGTATTCTTTAATCTACTTATATCAATCTGATGAAGATATAGATATATCTTCATTCCTTGCTGGATTCCAGAATCTTTATTCTCATTTTTATTGTTTGAGCAAAGCAGATTCTAGCCCCGCAGAAGAATCTGCGTTCAAAAAGTCCGTTGAATACACTTTATTAGAAAAGATTTCTAGTTTGAAGAAGATGGAAAATGATTCAAAAATATTTGAATTATCTACGTATAAGATTTCTGAATTTTTTGGACGGGATGTATCCAAGCTTCTTACGGAATTTGGATTAAAAAGCCTACGGGATCTTATATATTTTGACGATATATATAATCGAATCTCACTCAAATACAGACAAAAATTCTATCGTGAATTCTGCAGGATCTACTATTCTTTTTGTTTTTTCGAGGAGATGAAAAAAAGAAAATAAATCAACTTCTTTATTTCTTTTTTTCAATTTGAGAAATACCAAGGTTCAACAAGGGCCTTGGTTCTATGATGTATTTAGACCTGTTTTTGATAGCTTAGATCTATAGGACATAGAATAACAATCAATCTTTACCATGCAAAAAAAGGAGTAATCAGCTGTGATAGGTGAAAAAAAAAGAATTGTCAAAAAAAGGATTGTCAAAAAAAGAATTGTAGTAAAGAAAAGATTTGTAGCTAAGCATTTATCGGAAACATTTGAAAAAATCAAAATGGGGGAGGAGAGAGAAATAATAGTCACTTGGTCTCGGGCATCAACTATGTATACCCTGGCCATACAATCATGAAACTTTTATTTTTTTCTAAATACTAACAGAGGTGAAATCGAATCTATGACCAATAAACATGAATGGAAATCTGTTTCCTTTATCCGCCAAAGTCGTAGTTTACATTATGGTCGTTTCATGCTATCGTCGCTTAAGGAAGGTCAGGCTAATATATTAGGTACTACCATACGAAGAGTTCTACTTGCAGAAATAAAAGGAACACGTATAACACATGCTACATTTCAATTGAAAGAAAAAAAAGAAAAATCTTTTCATCAATATAGTACCATACCTGGTATAAGAGAATCTGTAGATGAAATATTACAAAATCTCAAGACAATTGTCTTGAAAAGCCTCACCAATCAAGTTATCAAAGCATCGATATCGATTTCGGAGAGTGGTCCAATGCTTTTTACTGCCAAAAATATAAACCTACCGGATTTTGTTCACATAGTCAACGAAGACCAACCTATTGCGTATATAACAGGACCAATAGATCTATCAATTGAATTGATATTAGAACGAGATAGAGGGTATCACCCTCGACACTTAGATACTCTTTCTCTGATTAGAAATCAGAGGGGAATTAATGGATTTGAAAGTAAAAGTTTCAATGGAAATGTAAAAAGAAGTGTCGTCAATGACAATGTCAAATATGGCGATTATAGCGATGAAAATTGCAGTTTTACTTTTCCCATAGATAGCACATTTACTCCTGTGCTACAGGTCAATTATACGTATCATGCGAATAAACAGTATTATGATCCGCTTAAAAAAAAAATTGACTCCGAGGAAATACTATTTCTCGAGATATGCACGAATGGAAGTTTGACTCCTGTAGAAGCACTTCGTGAAGCTTGTCTTCATTTGATTGATTTTTTTCAAATTGTGCCCCTCTTATGAAGAAGAAAATCTCTTTTTGAGAGAAAGGGATGAAAAGGATTTCTTTTTGATATTTCAACAAATTTCTCAGAAATATCTGCGTATGGATATACAAAAGTTATGGTCTAATATAAAACAAATACTTATCAACACTCCATATTTTTTTTGCAAAAAAAGGACATATAATGAAGAAAATATCTTTCATAACGTATAATGGAACGATTTTGTCTTTTTTCCATTCCGAATTATTGTATTGATTCTGACCTCGATACTTAAGAAATTGGGTAAGCTAAACCCAACCGCTAATATGGGATTTTATCCCGTCTGAGTTCTGATAAGAAATGATCTTATATCGTATATTAGAACTCACGTTGTATTATTTTCTAATCAAAAAAGGAGACTCGTATGGAACAAGTTCAAGGAATTCGAAAGTTTCAAGTTTTTCGCGGTACAGTCGTGACGCAGCTGACGGAGGACGTGTTCCGCGTCCGTTTAAATTATCACCCCCACAAGAGGGTAATTCTTTGTTATAGGTCGCCTAGCATACCTAAGAATGTTATCCGGGTAGGCGATCGCGTGACGATCCATAAAGATAAAAATGGATTTAAAAAAACCATTGTTGGACGTGATAATAAAAAGTCTTGAAGTATCTTTCATAACGTATAATGGAACGATTTTGTCTTTTTTCCATTCCGAATTATTGTATTGATTCTGACCTCGATACTTAAGAAATTGGGTAAGCTAAACCCAACCGCTAATATGGGATTTTATCCCGTCTGAGTTCTGATAAGAAATGATCTTATATCGTATATTAGAACTCACGTTGTATTATTTTCTAATCAAAAAAGGAGACTCGTATGGAACAAGTTCAAGTTAGAAATAGCAGCTTTTCAGATAAGTTTTATTATTCCGTAATAGCACGTACATGTTTTCAAAAAGACAATTATGATTCTTTGATTCGTTTTTTTCTTTTATGTTCATACAGCGATTTATATATATATAACCTAGATCAAGAATATAACCTACCCGTTCATCCCAAAATTTTTGAATTGATGATAGGATATCCTATTTTAATTAAAGCATTTCTAGTTTTAAGATTTAAAATCCACAAAAAGGACGGACTTTACAATTTTTTAATAAAATTAATAAAAGATATAAAAAAGAATTTTTCTATTGCTCAGAGTGCTTATGATAATAGAAATTCAGAATACCAAAAGAATCTTAAGCCAGAGGAGCCAGAGGAGCCAGAGGCTGTATTTGATCCAAAGGATGTATTTGCGCCATTCGGTCATTTATGGACTTTTTGTGAAAATTGTGAGACATCCATTTACAAACAATATGCGCAAAAAAACAAATATATTTGTCAACATTGTGGATTTCATTTACAAATGGAGAGTTTGGATCGAATCGAATCTTTTATTGATTCGGGTACTTGGGATTCTATGGATGAGAATATGGTTTCTACTGATCCCTATGAGATTCTTAGAAAAAACCTTGCGTCTGCTTCAGAAGATTCTAAAGAGTTTTTTGAATCACAAGAAGCAGATGGATGGAATAATATCAAAAATATAGGAGGGCCATATGAAAAATAACATCAAGAATTTTTTTAGAATCGTCAAAAATTCTCGAAATATGATAAAATCAATCCCATATCAAGATATGAGATTGATTTTAAAAATATCCATATATATTTGTTTAGGAATAATCTTACTAATTATCCTAATAAAGATAATTAGAAAGATTATTCCTATATTGAAACTCCTATTTTCAATAATTAACTTTATACTTTCTCTCGTCCTCTTTGTCTTGAATATGATTTGTTGGATAATTAATTTTCTTTTTTCTATCATTAAATTTCTAATTAAATTTCTGATAAAAATATTAATATATATATTAACAGAAATAATCAAATATTTTTGATTTTTAATCAATTGTATTTAAGATAAATAGATTGAATTATCGAAAATACACATGCTAGATTTCAATTGAAAGAAAAACAAGAAAAATCTTTTCATAAATATAGTACCATACCTGGTATAAGAGAATCTGTAGATGAAATATTACAAATGCAGGTAAAAGAGTGATTGAAGAGATCTATCTCCTTCTATCCAAATCAAATCCTCCATTTGATTTGGATAGAATAAGAAAGTAGTATATGAATCAATCCAAGTTTTTGTGTATACTAGATTCAAATAACTGGCATAATTCTGATTTTTTGATTTTTCCTGATCGGAAAAATCATCCATGAAAAAGAAAGAAAAAAGATAGAAAAATTTGGTTTTTTATGGTCAAAAATTCATTCACTCCTATTATTCCACAAGAAGAAAACAAGGGTTCTGTTGAATTTCAAGTATTCAGTTTCACCAATAAGATACAGAGGCTTACTTCCCATTTAGAATTGCACAAAAAAGATTTTTTATCGGAAAGGGGTCTACGAAAAATTCTGGGAAAACGTCAACGGTTGCTGGCTTATTTGTCAAAGAAAAATCGAGTACGTTATAATAAATTAATTGATCAGTTGAATATTCGAGAGCCACAAACTCGTTAATTTCATTGTTTGAATTTTTTTTAGTAGTATTCGATTTTTCATTTTGATGAGCCTCACTTTGAGGAATTCATGGAATAATGAATTCAGGAAGAAAAGATATGACTGTACCGGTTACAAGAAAAGATCTCATGATAGTCAATATGGGTCCTCACCACCCATCAATGCATGGTGTTCTTCGACTGATCCTTACTCTCGATGGTGAAGATGTTATTGATTGTGAACCCATATTGGGCTATTTACACAGAGGAATGGAAAAAATAGCGGAAAACCGAACAATTATACAATATCTACCTTATGTAACACGGTGGGATTATTTAGCTACTATGTTCACAGAGGCAATAACGGTAAATGCACCAGAAAAATTGGAAAATGTTCAAGTACCTCAAAGAGCTAGCTATATCCGAGTTATTATGCTGGAATTGAGCCGTATAGCTTCTCATTTGTTATGGCTTGGACCTTTTATGGCAGATATCGGTGCACAGACTCCTTTCTTCTATATTTTCAGAGAGAGAGAATTGATATACAATCTATTCGAAACCGCCACAGGTATGCGAATGATGCATAATTATTTCCGCATCGGGGGGGTAGCTGCTGATCTACCTTATGGATGGATAGAGAAATGTTTCGATTTCTGCGATTATTTCTTAACAGGAGTTGTTGAATATCAAAAACTGATTACACGGAATCCCATTTTTTTGGAACGAGTGGAAGGAGTGGGCATTATTCGTGGAGAAGAAGCAGTAAATTGGGGTTTATCCGGGCCAATGTTACGAGCTTCTGGAATCCAATGGGATCTTCGTAAAGTTGATAATTATGAGTGTTACAATGAATTCGATTGGGAAATCCAATGGCAAAAAGAAGGAGATTCATTAGCTCGTTATTTAGTACGAATCGGTGAAATGAGGGAATCCATAAAAATGATTCAACAGGCTCTAGAGGGAATTCCTGGAGGACCCTATGAGAATTTAGAAGTCCGACGCTTTGATAGAGCAAAGAATTACGAATGGAATGATTTTGCATATAGATTTATAAGTAAAAAACCTTCACCCAATTTTGAATTGTCGAAACAAGAACTTTATGTGAGAGTGGAAGCCCCAAAAGGGGAATTAGGGATTTATTTGATAGGAGATAATAGTGTTTTCCCCTGGAGATGGAAAATTCGTCCACCCGCTTTTATCAATTTGCAAATTCTTCCTCAGCTAGTTAAAAGAATGAAATTGGCTGATATCATGACGATATTAGGTAGTATAGATATCATTATGGGAGAAGTTGATCGTTGAAATGATAATTGATACGACAGAAGTACAAACTATCAATTCTTTCTCTACATTGGGATTTTTCAAAGAAGTCTATGGACTGATATGGATTGTACCTATTTTGACCCTGATATTGGGAATCACAATAGGGGTACTAGTAATTGTTTGGTTAGAAAGAGAAATATCTGCAGCGATCCAACAGCGTATTGGGCCTGAATATGCTGGTCCGTTGGGAATTCTTCAAGCTATAGCAGATGGGACTAAATTACTTTTGAAAGAGGATCTCCTCCCATCTCGAGGAGATATTCGTCTGTTTAGTGTTGGACCGTCTATAGCAGTCATATCAGTTCTACTAAGCTATTTAGTAATTCCTTTTGAGTATCGTCTTGTTTTAGCTGATCTCGATATAGGTGTTTTTTTATGGATCGCCATTTCAAGTATTGCTCCTATTGGTCTTCTTATGTCAGGATATGGATCGAATAATAAATATTCCTTTTTAGGTGGTCTACGAGCTGCTGCTCAATCTATTAGTTATGAAATACCATTAACTCTATGTGTATTATCAATATCTCTACGTGTGATTCGTTGGAATATGAACTTTTACCTCTTTTTCTTCTAGAAATCAAAGAACAAAAAGAGGTTCAATGTATTAAATAGATATTCTCATTTTTTTATTCAGCATTCAGGTTGATGAGTTAAACCAGATAGTTATATGAGTGAAACAAAACAGCTTATCCATTTGTAGTAAGAAGAAAAAATCTCATTCCCTGTGTACAAGAATCAAGTTGAAGTAAACATAAGCAGCGTAACCTGTTTACCCCAAGATTCCGATTTTTTGATTAGTCATCATATCTTGAAGCGGGTGCAAACAAAAGATCAACTGTATGGAGTTTCTACTACTTTCTTGTATTTATTACTATACCGGCGATCAATCAAAAGTCAGTGGACAGTTAGGAACACCAAGGTACACAAAAGATTAGTAATCGAGATAATGTAAGGTATCAAAAAAGAGGTTTTTCCACATAAAACGAATCATAATATAATAAGGACTTGAAATTAGTAGAAATGATCAAGTAGTACTTCCCTACGATTCCGATCTAGAGTATGCTCCTATTCACTGATTAAAGAAATGACTATCAAGAACGAATTAATCTTTTATTTTTTTTGAAGTACCCTCCCCTGAGACAGAAGAAGAGGAAAAAAGAAATGGAATGCCATATATGGAATGAATAATAAAAAAAAATCTTTCTTTATTCTTTCTTCCATATTCATACATATACAATTCTTATCATGATTTATGAACTAATGCCTAATTCTTTCTATTTATTGATATAACGAGTATTTTATTGAAAGATTCAGTTATTACCGAACAAAGAGAGATTCTCATTATAAAGGATAAGATCAATTCGGAAGCAACTTTTTGATTATTCCAGCAGACAGAATTCCATTGGTCTTGGGACTCTCCGATGTATCTTTATTCTGTCTACCCCCAAAGAAAGATGCCGATAATACCGAACTAGTCCTTACATTTTTTGTGGCCATAGAGGAGCTGTATGAAGCTGAGGTTTCATGTACGGTTTTGAAATAGCGATGAAAACAGTGATGTTATTTTCGACTATGATTATCTAACAGTTCAAGTACAGTTGATATAGTTGAAGCACAGTCCAAATATGGTTTTTGGGGGTGGAATCTGTGGCGTCAGCCTATAGGCTTTCTAGTTTTTCTAATTTCTTCTCTAGCCGAATGTGAGAGATTGCCCTTTGATTTACCAGAAGCAGAGGAGGAATTAGTAGCAGGTTATCAAACCGAATATTCGGGTATCAAATATGCTCTCTTTTATCTTGCTTCTTACCTAAATCTATTAGTTTCTTCATTATTTGTCACAATTCTTTACTTAGGTGGGTGGAATTTCTCTGTTCCGTACATATCTATTCCTGAACTTTTCAGAATAAATAAAATGGCTGGAATTTTTGGAATGACAATTGGTATCTTTATTACATTAGCTAAGGCTTATTTTTTTCTCTTAATTTCTATCACAACAAGATGGACTTTACCTAGGATGAGAATAGACCAGTTATTAAATCTTGGATGGAAATTTCTTTTACCTATTTCTCTAGGTAATCTGTTATTAACAACTTCTTCTCAACTTGTCTCACTATAAATAACAGAATACGATAACAAGATTCTCGATTCATAACCTCTCTCAAACAAGAGAAAGAAACTCCCATTTTCTCATTGATATTTACAATATGTTCCCTATGGTAACTGGGTTCACGAATTATGGTCAACAAACAATACGAGCTGCAAGGTACATTGGTCAAAGTTTCATAATTACCTTATCCCACACAAATCGTTTACCTGTCACTATTCAATATCCTTATGAGAAATCGATCATGTCAGAGCGTTTCCGGGGTCGAATCCACTTTGAATTTGATAAATGTATTGCTTGTGAAGTATGTGTTCGTGTATGCCCGATAGATCTACCCGTTGTTGATTGGAGATTGGAAAGAGATATTAAAAAGAAACAATTGCTTAATTATAGTATTGATTTCGGGGTTTGTATATTTTGCGGTAATTGTGTCGAGTATTGTCCAACAAACTGTTTATCAATGACTGAAGAATATGAACTTTCTACTTATGATCGTCATGAATTGAATTATAATCAAATTGCTTTAGGTCGGTTACCAATCTCCATAATTGGAGATTACACAATTCAAACTGTTATGAATTCGACTCAAATCCAAATAGACAAAGAGAATTCCTTTGATTCAAGAACGATTACTAATTACTAAGATTTTTTTTGGTTAGTCAGTAACTACAAAGAAAACTAATAACTATTGATTGTCGAAAATATTGAAACTGAGAATCTATTTTTCGTGATGGGATGATTTCGAAATATACAATTTGAACCACTATTCAAACTAGTCTTTTTTCGGATAAAGATTCTATTTACATTAATCCATATTCCCATGTCATTCTATGACAAATGGATCATAAACTATATTATATACAAGAAGAAAAGACAAGAAGAAAAGAGGGTAACCCCTTTTCCTTTCCTGGACCTTTTAGTACGGTCATGATATATTTTAAGTTCTTTGTTTTTTTTATACATAATGGATTTACCTGGACTAATACATGATATTCTTGTGGTATTTCTGGGATCAGTTCTTGTATTAGGGGGTCTAGGGGTAGTATTACTTACCAATCCAATTTATTCTGCCTTTTCGTTGGGATTGGTTCTTATTTCTATATCTTTATTTTATATTTCATTGAACTCCTATTTTGTAGCTGCCGCACAGCTCCTTATTTATGTCGGAGCCATAAATGTATTGATCTTATTTGCTGTAATGTTCATGAATGGTTCAGAATATTCCAAGGATTCCTATCTTTGGACCATTGGAGATGCGGTTACTTCACTGCTTTGTACAACTATTCTTTTTTCACTAATGACTACTATCCCAGATACATCATGGTACGGGATTCTTTGGACTACAAGATCAAACCAAATTATAGAACAGGACCTCATAAATAACGTTCAACAAATTGGGATTCATTTAGCAACAGATTTTTTTCTTCCCTTTGAACTCATTTCTATAATTCTTTTAGTTTCCTTGATAGGTGCAATTACTATGGCTCGACAATAATAAATACTTAGAACGATTCCAAATTCTTAGAATTCTCAATTCTAAATAAAAAAACTCCAAATTTTTGGTCTAAAACTAAAATACTTATTTTAAAATAGTTATTTTAAGTAAATAGTAATTCAGTTGAAAATATTAAGCAATTAAGTTTTATATTCAATTTAAAATAAAAAAAAAATATAAAATAAGCAAGTATAAATAGCAATATATAGTAAATAAAAATATAGTAAATCAAAATATTGATTTTTTTTATAATTAATTATAAATATAAATTTAAGGAGTCAATTAATGATATTTGAACACATGCTTTTTTTGAGTGTTTACTTATTCTCTATTGGTCTCTATGGATTAATTACAAGTCGAAACATGGTTAGGGCACTTATGTGCCTTGAACTTGTACTTAATTCCGTTAATATAAATCTTTTAATTTTTTCTGACATGTTTGATAATCGACAATTAAAAGGAGACATTTTATCCATCTTTGTTATAGCTATTGCAGCTGCTGAAGCTGCTATTGGATTAGCAATTGTTTCATCCATTTATCATAACAGAAAATCAACTAGTATTAATCAATCAAATTTATTAAAAAATTAGTTATATTTACCATATAGATAAACCATCCAAAAAAGCTTAATTTCAATACTTTATTTTAAAAAATTTATTAATTGAATTTTTTTTTACTGATTCTTTTATTTCTTTTAATAACTTTTTGAATTGAATTATTTTTAGTGAAATAATAAAAACCAATTCGTAAAAAAATTCGCATTTAGTACATGTAATTCATCTAATAACGATTGTTGAGATCAAATTCTAAATCTTTTGGCCTTTTTTTAAGTAGATTCCATTATAAAAATTATTTCAATTTATTGAAAAATTTTTAATGAGCCACTGCTTCATCTGGTATCTAAAATATAATTGACTCGTTTACTACTTTGTTTGACCAGATCGAAAATTTTTAATTTTCAAAATTCTAATTTAGAAATTCAATGTCACATTCAGTAAAAATTTATGATACCTGTATAGGATGTACTCAATGTGTGCGAGCTTGTCCTACGGATGTATTGGAAATGATACCTTGGGATGGATGTAAAGCCAAGCAAATTGCCTCCGCACCAAGAACGGAAGATTGTGTAGGTTGTAAAAGATGTGAATCTGCCTGTCCAACAGATTTTTTAAGTATCCGTGTTTATCTAGGGCCTGAAACAACTCGTAGCATGGCTCTAGCTTATTAATACGTTACAAAAAGTTCCACCTGAATCATTTGATTCCTACTTACCGAAAAAACCCGTACTCGATAAAAGCTATAATCTCGAGCACGGGTTTCTCTGGTCAAAATGTATCTCACTCTTAATCATTAATGAATTTTTTTCCTTGGTTAACAATACTTGTTGTTTTTCCCATATTTGCAGGTTCTTTTATTTTCTTTTTTCCTTACAAAGGGAACAAGATCTATCGATGGTATACTCTATGTATATGTTTACTAGAACTTATTCTAACAGCTTACGTATTTTTTTTTTATTTCCAATTTGATGATAAATTAATCCAACTTAAAGAAAATCTTAAATGGATAGATGTTTTTGATTTCCAGTGGAGATTGGGAGTCGATGGGCTTTCCATAGAACTTATTTTATTCACAGGCTTTATTACTACTTTAGCCAGTTTAGCAGCTTGGCCAATTACTCGAAATTGCCAATTTTTTTATTTTCTAATGTTAGCAATGTATAGTGGTCAAATGGGATTATTTTTTTCTCAAGACCTTTTACTTTTCTTTATCATGTGGGAACTAGAATTAATTCCCATTTACTTACTTTTATCTATGTGGGGGGGTAAGAAACGTCTTTACTCGGCTACTAAATTCATTTTATACACAGCAGGAGGATCTATCTTTTTATTAACTGGAGTTCTAGGTATGGGTTTGTATGCTTCCAATAAACCAGTACTAGATTTTGAAAGATTAATTAATCAATCATATCCTCTCGTATTAGAAATAACATTTTATATCGGCTTTCTTATTGCATATGCTATCAAATTGCCAATTATACCCTTGCATACATGGTTACCAGATACCCACGGAGAAGCACATTATAGTACATGTATGCTCTTAGCTGGGATTTTATTGAAAATGGGAGCATATGGATTAATTCGGATTAATATGGAATTATTACCCCATGCTCATTCTATATTTTCTCCTTGGTTGGTAATAATAGGAACGATACAAATTATTTATGGAGCTTCAACTTCTCTTGGTCAACGCAATTTAAAAAAGAGAATAGCATATTCTTCTGTATCTCATATGGGTTTTATAGTTATAGGAATTGGTTCTATAACCGACATAGGACTAAATGGGGCTATTTTACAGATGCTTTCTCATGGATTTATTGGTGCTGCGTTTTTTTTCTTGGTAGGGACCTGTTGTGATAGAATTCATTTTTTTTATCTTGAAGAAATGGGAGGGATATCTATCTCAATGCCTAAAATATTTGCTTTGTTCAGTAGTTTCTCGACGGCTTCTCTTGCATTACCAGGAATGAGTGGTTTTATTGCAGAATTTTTAGTATTCATTGGAATTATTATTAGTCAAAAATATTTTTTAATACCAAAAATCATAACTACCTTCGTAATGGCTGTTGGAATAATATTAACTCCAATTTATTTTTTATCTATATTACGTCAGATGTTCTATGGCTACAAGTTATTTCATGTTTCAAACTCGAATTTTTTTGATTCGGATTCTGGATCACGAGAAGTCTTTCTTTCAACCTGTCTTTTTTTACCAATAATAGGAATTGGTATTTATCCTGATTTTATTTTATCATTATCCATTGAGAGAGTGCAAACTATCTTATCTAATTATTATCATAAATAGTATTTTATTCATTTGGAATAAAATTGAAGCTTCTATCTATAATAAAAAATAAAATAGAATTTTTCTATTGAAATTATATAAAACATTTTTTCGTTTTATTCCAAAATGAACGAAATTCTAATCCGATAAGATATATGTTGAGTTTTTGAGAATTTTTTAAAAAATTCTCAAAAACTCAACATAAAGATTTTTTTTATCTAAAGAAATATTTTTTTCTTTTACTTTTTTCTTAATTAATTCCTATAGATATTGGTCTGTTTTTTAATATAAAAATTCAATTTTTATATAAATCTGAATGAACCGTAGCTATGTAAACCTATTCCTAAAAGATTGATACCAAAGTAAGATATCCAAATAATAAGAAATCCAATAGAAGCTATGAACGCAGAATTTTTACCTTTCCAATTTTGATTCATTCTAATATGCAAATAAATTGCAAATATAATCCAAGTTATAAATGCCCAAGTTTCTTTTGGATCCCAATTCCAATAGGATCCCCAAGCTTCATTAGCCCATACTGCTCCACAAAGAATACCTAAGGTTAAAATGATAAATCCGAAACTAATAACACGATAACTCCAATAATCCAAACGCTCAATTAATTCATATTTGTAATAGTTTGGAGATAAAGCAAAGGAGTTTTTTTTCAAAATATTTATCTTTTCTTTCCAATAATGAATTTGACCATTTGGAACGGAATGACGTAATTTCTCAAAATTAATCTTTTTTTGACATGTAAGAATTAAAAGAGCAACTGATAATAAAGATCCGCATAAAAGAGCTCCATAACTCAACAACATCATACTTACATGCATCATTAACCACTGAGATTGCAGTGCAGGTGCTAGTATTGTGGACTTATGCATTTCTGCTGAGAGACAGAAACCTGATGTGGCAAAACCTTGAGTCAAAATGGTACTTGGTGTAGTTATTGTGTTTAACTCATTTTGATGGTTCTGAGTCTTTGGAACCATATGAATAACACAGAAACTACATGAAAGAAAGATTAAAGACTCATATAAATTACTTAATGGAAAGTACCCTGAATAAATCCAACGAAAAATTAATAATTCAGTTGTAGATAAAAAAATAATAATCATCCCTTTTTCTAAGGAATTACGTAATTCAATAATTTCGCCAAATAATAAGGTAATCAAATTGATTATAATGACAATTGAAATAATTGAAAAAGAGATATGAGTTAATATATGCTCTATATTTAGAAATATCATAAAAGAATTCTCCTTACAGGATTTTGAATTTCGAATTTTTCAATATATTTTAACATATATATAGCCATGTTGCCACTCGGATTCGAACCAAGAAGTTGGTTTCAAACTTTGATCAAGAAGCTGGTTTGAAACATTTACCACAAAGAAAGCTTTTACTCAAATACCACTAATAAATACAATACCGGTGGTAAGAGCAATAAGCTAACTGCTGTTTACAACAGTGTGTCCACGCATTGTACCACACTGTAGAAGGCGCAGATACTGCTCACCTTCCAACAGTAAGCAATGAGTAATAAACACTCCAATCCACTGCTCAGAGCAGCGTCCTGCTCTAGCGTACTGCTGAGAGGAGCGTCCTGCTCTAGTCTAGCGTACTGCTGCTTGACTTTTGCTAAGCAGTGGTCAATCGTCAGACACTGACAAAAATTGTCTTGCAAGCTCAGCAATGTGTGAACCCAACATATTGGCAGTTTATACCAATCATATCTACCTTGTTACACCATAGCGGCTTATTTTGAATTCTAATTGAATCATGAGAAGTTGTAAAGATTCCAAAATTCTATTCGGACTCGAACCTAGATATGTTCGTTACTGCTAAGAAGAGCATGTCTCCTAATTTTAATATGTCAACATGGTAACTTATTTTAAATTCAAGTTGAATTCATAGGAAGCTGTCAAGATTCAAAGATTCAATATTGAAATAAGAATTTTGAAAATCAATAAAGAATTCTCATTACATTAATGAATAAATTTTACACATTACATTTGATAATAAATTTTGAATTTCGAATTTTTCAATATATTTGAACATATATATAGTCATGCCGCCACTCGGACTCGAACCGAGATACGTTATGTACTGCTTCCTAAGAGCAGCGTGTCTACCAATTTCACCATGGCGGCTTATTTTAAATAATAATTGAATTCATGATTAAATGTCAAGATTCAAAAATTCTAAGAAACTTGAGAATCAATAAAGAAGATTTGTTTCATCTTATATGGAACTCCTCAATATTTATTTAGAAAAAACACTGCTTCTTTTTACATAATATATATATTACTACCATTTTTCATTTTTTTTGCATTTATCTTATTTTCTGTATCAAGAATGATAAGAATAAAATTTTTTTATTTCTTCATATTAATTATTTAATATCTTAGTAGAATAAGAAAAATAAATGCAAAGTTTTTATCATTTTAATTTTATGGTAAAAATTTATAGCTCTATTATAAAAATATTATAAAAATTTCTATAAAAATAGAAATTATGGGGAATATATAAATCTCAATTTATATTGATTGAAGTTCTATTAAACTTTTCACAATAGAAAAAAGAAAAGATTTTTCTTCTATTGTGAAAAATTAACTAAATTAAGTATTTAAAACTCTAAAATATCCGTCTTAGAGAAAACTAAATATTATATATAATATAGTATATTAGTTATAGTATATTAGTTCTAATTAGAGTCTAGTCTTAACTAAAATTTTACTAAATAAAAAAAAAAAATAATTCAAAAAATAAGAGATTTAAATTAATATGAATCAGTTATTTCAAAGCTAGTTCTCTAATCTATAGCATTTTAATCTATATCCATTCTGTAAAAACCAAAAGTTCTTTTATTTGGTTTTTTTTTAATAAAACTTTTTGAATTTCCAATAGAAAGTGATTTTATTAAAGAACAGGTTTTCACTGCAGTTAAATATGCTTTTTTTCTCCAGATATTTCTACGAATACGTTTTTTTGACATAGAAGTACGTTTTTTTGGAACTGCCATTGAAAGGAAGTTTTTTTTTATTTTTTTTATGTGAAAGACATTTTTTGTTCAAAAGAAAGAATTATTTATTATTATTATAATTATATCATTTTTTTTTATAAATATAAATAAAATATCTAAGCTAAGAGGAAAAAACTTTTTGATATTTTTTTGATCTAACTTTCAAAAAATAATAATTAATGTATTTTCATTTATATTATTAGGTATTTAAATGAAAGACAAAAAAAAGGAGGATAAAATAATAAAAAAAACAATGGAGAATCTTATTAACTTAATAATAATATATTTATATATAACTTGAGTAAAAAGGAAAGACTATTGAATTCTTTCAATAAAACTTTAATTATATATTACTTTAGTTATATATTTTATTTTTTTCTAATACTAATATTTTTTTAATACTAAATATTACTCAACTATAAGATATTTAGTTATCTATTGAACTACAGAGAAGATTTCCTTCTATACTTTATATAGAATATATGTGTTTCAATATGTTTTCAATTTCCATATGTTTTTCAATTAGAAATAAAAGAATTCCTAACATTTTTAAATATATGTGTATTAAATGTGTATTAATGAAAGAAATAAGAAGATTAAAAAAAACAAAGATACAAAAGATAAATAAAAGAATAAATAAGATGAGACTCTCCCATTTCCTATATACCTAATTCCTTCTCCTATAAAAAAACTTGTAACACCAATTCCATTTGGAATCCGGTCAACTATATGTCTATCAAAAAATTCAGTGAACTTGCTTAATCTTCTTATACCCAATGTAAAAACACTAGTATAAACAATATCTATGTAACCACGATTATATGACCAATTATATATTGCATTTTGTATTTGGTCTAAAAAATTTCTTTTAACACCTTTTTTAAGAAAAAAATTAAAAAGATATAAATTCGGAAAAAAGGAATTTATAGATCCGTAGAAAGTGAATGCTATGCATAATCCAAAAGTTGCTATACTTACTGAAATGATTAAATTTTGAAAGAATTCATAGAAAATTACGCATTGATTTGAATTTTCAATGAAAGGGTCTTTTGATAAAGTTAACCATTTCGATAATAAATCAAGATCTATTCCTCTTGAATCAAAGCAAATTCCTATTGAACCAATGAACATAGTAAAAAGTACTAATAGGAGAAGAGGAAAGAGCATAGTATTGTCTAATTCATGAGGATATATAGAAGTATATTTATTTGTAAAAAAAGTATTAAAGCAATGTATCTTATTTACTACGTTATTTTTTTTTTCTTTTGAAAAAAAGGAAACTTTTTTATGTATTGTTGATAAAGGCAAATTCCTATTGGTGTTTGATCTTTTGGACATACTTTTACCCCATAGAGATATTGAATAAAACAAATTTGTTTTAGTACTACTGTAACCTTGAAAATGAATACGCAAATATCCATCAAAAGTAAGTAAATATACTCGAAACATATAAAATGCTGTTAATCCTGTTGTGAAGTAAGCTATTATCCCGAAAATTGGAGAATGCAACCAACTATTACTAAGAATCTCATCTTTAGACCAGAAACAGGCAAGGGGTGGAATACCACAAAGAGACAGTGTACCCAATAAAAAGGCAGTTCTTGTAATTGGAATATATTTAGTTAAACCACCCATAAGAACCATATTTTGATTCTTATACGGTGAATATCCAACAACAGGTTCCATTGAATGAATAATAGATCCAGATCCTAAAAACAATAAAGCCTTAGAGTAAGCATGGGTAATCAAATGAAATAAAGCAGTTCGAGACGAACCTATACCTAAAGCTAGTATAATGTAACCCAATTGAGACATTGTAGAATAGGCTAAACTTCTTTTAATGTCTATTTGAGCAAGAGCCAAAGTAGCTCCTAAGAATAATGTTATTAAACCTATTGAAGAAATAATATGCATTATATTAGGTGTTATTAAGAGAAGAGGAAAGAGTCGAGCTACAAGAAAAACCCCCGCTGCTACCATGGTAGCAGCGTGTATAAGAGCAGAAATAGGGGTGGGTCCTTCCATGGCATCAGGTAACCATATGTGAAGTGGGAATTGCGCGGATTTAGCAATTGCACCAACAAATAATAAAAAGGTACATAAAGTAGTAAATAAAGAATTTACTCCATTTTTTTGGATTAAATTATTAGTTATTTCAAATAAATCTCGAAATTCGAAACTACCCATTATCCAATAAAAACCTAAAATTCCTAATAATAAACCAAAATCGCCTACACGATTAGTTATAAAAGCTTTTTGGCAGGCATTTGCAGCGAGTGGCCTTGTAAACCAAAATCCTATTAGCAAATAGGAGCATATTCCGACTATTTCCCAAAAAATATAAATTTGTATTAAATTTGAACTTGTAACTAGTCCCAACATAGAAGCATTGAAAAGATTCAAATAAGCAAAAAATCTCAAATATGCTTGATCATGAGACATATAATTGTCACTATAAATAAGAACTGTGATTCCAACAGTAGTAATGAGTGTTAACATAATTGAGGTAAGTGAGTCAATCAAATATCCGAATTCTAGGGAAAAATCTTTATTAATAGTCCAAGACCATAGGTATTGATAAATCAAACTCCCATTTATTTGTTGAATAGAAAAATTCAAGGAAAATATCATAGTTATTATTAAAAAGAAAATACTTGGAAAAGCCCATATACGACGAATATTTTTTATTGCTGTCGGAATAAGTAAAAGTCCAAGCCCTATAGATATCGGAACTGGAAGTGAAAGAAAAGGTATTATCCATGCGTATTGATATATATGTTCCATAAGATATTAAGAAGATTAATTGTTAATTGATATTTTTTTCTTTTCTGAAATTTTGATTCAGCAATTCTTAATCTTTATTAAAATATTTTAAGTCTTTATTAAAATATTTTAAGTTCAAGAATAATGTAAAAAATAAATAAGAAATCAGACAATAAGATTTTAAGTCAAATATAAAATAAAAATTCAAAAATTTTTTAATTTATTATTATCGATAAGGGTAATAAAGATAAAATATTTTTTCGATTGATTAGATATAGTATAGATTTTGATTTCCCAAATAATGAATTTTACCTTTTTTTTTTAACTGACTTAAATTTAATAGAATTTAACTTATTTTAGGAAATGAAATAAGGAAAAAAAGATGTAGGATAAGGTAAAAAATAAAAAAAAAAAAAAGGACCAAAAATTTGGAGTTTTTTTATTTAGAATTGAGAATTCTAAGAATTTGGAATCGTTCTAAGTATTTATTATTGTCGAGCCATAGTAATTGCACCTATCAAGGAAACTAAAAGAATTATAGAAATGAGTTCAAAGGGAAGAAAAAAATCTGTTGCTAAATGAATCCCAATTTGTTGAACGTTATTTATGAGGTCCTGTTCTATAATTTGGTTTGATCTTGTAGTCCAAAGAATCCCGTACCATGATGTATCTGGGATAGTAGTCATTAGTGAAAAAAGAATAGTTGTACAAAGCAGTGAAGTAACCGCATCTCCAATGGTCCAAAGATAGGAATCCTTGGAATATTCTGAACCATTCATGAACATTACAGCAAATAAGATCAATACATTTATGGCTCCGACATAAATAAGGAGCTGTGCGGCAGCTACAAAATAGGAGTTCAATGAAATATAAAATAAAGATATAGAAATAAGAACCAATCCCAACGAAAAGGCAGAATAAATTGGATTGGTAAGTAATACTACCCCTAGACCCCCTAATACAAGAACTGATCCCAGAAATACCACAAGAATATCATGTATTAGTCCAGGTAAATCCATTATGTATAAAAAAAACAAAGAACTTAAAATATATCATGACCGTACTAAAAGGTCCAGGAAAGGAAAAGGGGTTACCCTCTTTTCTTCTTGTCTTTTCTTCTTGTATATAATATAGTTTATGATCCATTTGTCATAGAATGACATGGGAATATGGATTAATGTAAATAGAATCTTTATCCGAAAAAAGACTAGTTTGAATAGTGGTTCAAATTGTATATTTCGAAATCATCCCATCACGAAAAATAGATTCTCAGTTTCAATATTTTCGACAATCAATAGTTATTAGTTTTCTTTGTAGTTACTGACTAACCAAAAAAAATCTTAGTAATTAGTAATCGTTCTTGAATCAAAGGAATTCTCTTTGTCTATTTGGATTTGAGTCGAATTCATAACAGTTTGAATTGTGTAATCTCCAATTATGGAGATTGGTAACCGACCTAAAGCAATTTGATTATAATTCAATTCATGACGATCATAAGTAGAAAGTTCATATTCTTCAGTCATTGATAAACAGTTTGTTGGACAATACTCGACACAATTACCGCAAAATATACAAACCCCGAAATCAATACTATAATTAAGCAATTGTTTCTTTTTAATATCTCTTTCCAATCTCCAATCAACAACGGGTAGATCTATCGGGCATACACGAACACATACTTCACAAGCAATACATTTATCAAATTCAAAGTGGATTCGACCCCGGAAACGCTCTGACATGATCGATTTCTCATAAGGATATTGAATAGTGACAGGTAAACGATTTGTGTGGGATAAGGTAATTATGAAACTTTGACCAATGTACCTTGCAGCTCGTATTGTTTGTTGACCATAATTCGTGAACCCAGTTACCATAGGGAACATATTGTAAATATCAATGAGAAAATGGGAGTTTCTTTCTCTTGTTTGAGAGAGGTTATGAATCGAGAATCTTGTTATCGTATTCTGTTATTTATAGTGAGACAAGTTGAGAAGAAGTTGTTAATAACAGATTACCTAGAGAAATAGGTAAAAGAAATTTCCATCCAAGATTTAATAACTGGTCTATTCTCATCCTAGGTAAAGTCCATCTTGTTGTGATAGAAATTAAGAGAAAAAAATAAGCCTTAGCTAATGTAATAAAGATACCAATTGTCATTCCAAAAATTCCAGCCATTTTATTTATTCTGAAAAGTTCAGGAATAGATATGTACGGAACAGAGAAATTCCACCCACCTAAGTAAAGAATTGTGACAAATAATGAAGAAACTAATAGATTTAGGTAAGAAGCAAGATAAAAGAGAGCATATTTGATACCCGAATATTCGGTTTGATAACCTGCTACTAATTCCTCCTCTGCTTCTGGTAAATCAAAGGGCAATCTCTCACATTCGGCTAGAGAAGAAATTAGAAAAACTAGAAAGCCTATAGGCTGACGCCACAGATTCCACCCCCAAAAACCATATTTGGACTGTGCTTCAACTATATCAACTGTACTTGAACTGTTAGATAATCATAGTCGAAAATAACATCACTGTTTTCATCGCTATTTCAAAACCGTACATGAAACCTCAGCTTCATACAGCTCCTCTATGGCCACAAAAAATGTAAGGACTAGTTCGGTATTATCGGCATCTTTCTTTGGGGGTAGACAGAATAAAGATACATCGGAGAGTCCCAAGACCAATGGAATTCTGTCTGCTGGAATAATCAAAAAGTTGCTTCCGAATTGATCTTATCCTTTATAATGAGAATCTCTCTTTGTTCGGTAATAACTGAATCTTTCAATAAAATACTCGTTATATCAATAAATAGAAAGAATTAGGCATTAGTTCATAAATCATGATAAGAATTGTATATGTATGAATATGGAAGAAAGAATAAAGAAAGATTTTTTTTTATTATTCATTCCATATATGGCATTCCATTTCTTTTTTCCTCTTCTTCTGTCTCAGGGGAGGGTACTTCAAAAAAAATAAAAGATTAATTCGTTCTTGATAGTCATTTCTTTAATCAGTGAATAGGAGCATACTCTAGATCGGAATCGTAGGGAAGTACTACTTGATCATTTCTACTAATTTCAAGTCCTTATTATATTATGATTCGTTTTATGTGGAAAAACCTCTTTTTTGATACCTTACATTATCTCGATTACTAATCTTTTGTGTACCTTGGTGTTCCTAACTGTCCACTGACTTTTGATTGATCGCCGGTATAGTAATAAATACAAGAAAGTAGTAGAAACTCCATACAGTTGATCTTTTGTTTGCACCCGCTTCAAGATATGATGACTAATCAAAAAATCGGAATCTTGGGGTAAACAGGTTACGCTGCTTATGTTTACTTCAACTTGATTCTTGTACACAGGGAATGAGATTTTTTCTTCTTACTACAAATGGATAAGCTGTTTTGTTTCACTCATATAACTATCTGGTTTAACTCATCAACCTGAATGCTGAATAAAAAAATGAGAATATCTATTTAATACATTGAACCTCTTTTTGTTCTTTGATTTCTAGAAGAAAAAGAGGTAAAAGTTCATATTCCAACGAATCACACGTAGAGATATTGATAATACACATAGAGTTAATGGTATTTCATAACTAATAGATTGAGCAGCAGCTCGTAGACCACCTAAAAAGGAATATTTATTATTCGATCCATATCCTGACATAAGAAGACCAATAGGAGCAATACTTGAAATGGCGATCCATAAAAAAACACCTATATCGAGATCAGCTAAAACAAGACGATACTCAAAAGGAATTACTAAATAGCTTAGTAGAACTGATATGACTGCTATAGACGGTCCAACACTAAACAGACGAATATCTCCTCGAGATGGGAGGAGATCCTCTTTCAAAAGTAATTTAGTCCCATCTGCTATAGCTTGAAGAATTCCCAACGGACCAGCATATTCAGGCCCAATACGCTGTTGGATCGCTGCAGATATTTCTCTTTCTAACCAAACAATTACTAGTACCCCTATTGTGATTCCCAATATCAGGGTCAAAATAGGTACAATCCATATCAGTCCATAGACTTCTTTGAAAAATCCCAATGTAGAGAAAGAATTGATAGTTTGTACTTCTGTCGTATCAATTATCATTTCAACGATCAACTTCTCCCATAATGATATCTATACTACCTAATATCGTCATGATATCAGCCAATTTCATTCTTTTAACTAGCTGAGGAAGAATTTGCAAATTGATAAAAGCGGGTGGACGAATTTTCCATCTCCAGGGGAAAACACTATTATCTCCTATCAAATAAATCCCTAATTCCCCTTTTGGGGCTTCCACTCTCACATAAAGTTCTTGTTTCGACAATTCAAAATTGGGTGAAGGTTTTTTACTTATAAATCTATATGCAAAATCATTCCATTCGTAATTCTTTGCTCTATCAAAGCGTCGGACTTCTAAATTCTCATAGGGTCCTCCAGGAATTCCCTCTAGAGCCTGTTGAATCATTTTTATGGATTCCCTCATTTCACCGATTCGTACTAAATAACGAGCTAATGAATCTCCTTCTTTTTGCCATTGGATTTCCCAATCGAATTCATTGTAACACTCATAATTATCAACTTTACGAAGATCCCATTGGATTCCAGAAGCTCGTAACATTGGCCCGGATAAACCCCAATTTACTGCTTCTTCTCCACGAATAATGCCCACTCCTTCCACTCGTTCCAAAAAAATGGGATTCCGTGTAATCAGTTTTTGATATTCAACAACTCCTGTTAAGAAATAATCGCAGAAATCGAAACATTTCTCTATCCATCCATAAGGTAGATCAGCAGCTACCCCCCCGATGCGGAAATAATTATGCATCATTCGCATACCTGTGGCGGTTTCGAATAGATTGTATATCAATTCTCTCTCTCTGAAAATATAGAAGAAAGGAGTCTGTGCACCGATATCTGCCATAAAAGGTCCAAGCCATAACAAATGAGAAGCTATACGGCTCAATTCCAGCATAATAACTCGGATATAGCTAGCTCTTTGAGGTACTTGAACATTTTCCAATTTTTCTGGTGCATTTACCGTTATTGCCTCTGTGAACATAGTAGCTAAATAATCCCACCGTGTTACATAAGGTAGATATTGTATAATTGTTCGGTTTTCCGCTATTTTTTCCATTCCTCTGTGTAAATAGCCCAATATGGGTTCACAATCAATAACATCTTCACCATCGAGAGTAAGGATCAGTCGAAGAACACCATGCATTGATGGGTGGTGAGGACCCATATTGACTATCATGAGATCTTTTCTTGTAACCGGTACAGTCATATCTTTTCTTCCTGAATTCATTATTCCATGAATTCCTCAAAGTGAGGCTCATCAAAATGAAAAATCGAATACTACTAAAAAAAATTCAAACAATGAAATTAACGAGTTTGTGGCTCTCGAATATTCAACTGATCAATTAATTTATTATAACGTACTCGATTTTTCTTTGACAAATAAGCCAGCAACCGTTGACGTTTTCCCAGAATTTTTCGTAGACCCCTTTCCGATAAAAAATCTTTTTTGTGCAATTCTAAATGGGAAGTAAGCCTCTGTATCTTATTGGTGAAACTGAATACTTGAAATTCAACAGAACCCTTGTTTTCTTCTTGTGGAATAATAGGAGTGAATGAATTTTTGACCATAAAAAACCAAATTTTTCTATCTTTTTTCTTTCTTTTTCATGGATGATTTTTCCGATCAGGAAAAATCAAAAAATCAGAATTATGCCAGTTATTTGAATCTAGTATACACAAAAACTTGGATTGATTCATATACTACTTTCTTATTCTATCCAAATCAAATGGAGGATTTGATTTGGATAGAAGGAGATAGATCTCTTCAATCACTCTTTTACCTGCATTTGTAATATTTCATCTACAGATTCTCTTATACCAGGTATGGTACTATATTTATGAAAAGATTTTTCTTGTTTTTCTTTCAATTGAAATCTAGCATGTGTATTTTCGATAATTCAATCTATTTATCTTAAATACAATTGATTAAAAATCAAAAATATTTGATTATTTCTGTTAATATATATATTAATATTTTTATCAGAAATTTAATTAGAAATTTAATGATAGAAAAAAGAAAATTAATTATCCAACAAATCATATTCAAGACAAAGAGGACGAGAGAAAGTATAAAGTTAATTATTGAAAATAGGAGTTTCAATATAGGAATAATCTTTCTAATTATCTTTATTAGGATAATTAGTAAGATTATTCCTAAACAAATATATATGGATATTTTTAAAATCAATCTCATATCTTGATATGGGATTGATTTTATCATATTTCGAGAATTTTTGACGATTCTAAAAAAATTCTTGATGTTATTTTTCATATGGCCCTCCTATATTTTTGATATTATTCCATCCATCTGCTTCTTGTGATTCAAAAAACTCTTTAGAATCTTCTGAAGCAGACGCAAGGTTTTTTCTAAGAATCTCATAGGGATCAGTAGAAACCATATTCTCATCCATAGAATCCCAAGTACCCGAATCAATAAAAGATTCGATTCGATCCAAACTCTCCATTTGTAAATGAAATCCACAATGTTGACAAATATATTTGTTTTTTTGCGCATATTGTTTGTAAATGGATGTCTCACAATTTTCACAAAAAGTCCATAAATGACCGAATGGCGCAAATACATCCTTTGGATCAAATACAGCCTCTGGCTCCTCTGGCTCCTCTGGCTTAAGATTCTTTTGGTATTCTGAATTTCTATTATCATAAGCACTCTGAGCAATAGAAAAATTCTTTTTTATATCTTTTATTAATTTTATTAAAAAATTGTAAAGTCCGTCCTTTTTGTGGATTTTAAATCTTAAAACTAGAAATGCTTTAATTAAAATAGGATATCCTATCATCAATTCAAAAATTTTGGGATGAACGGGTAGGTTATATTCTTGATCTAGGTTATATATATATAAATCGCTGTATGAACATAAAAGAAAAAAACGAATCAAAGAATCATAATTGTCTTTTTGAAAACATGTACGTGCTATTACGGAATAATAAAACTTATCTGAAAAGCTGCTATTTCTAACTTGAACTTGTTCCATACGAGTCTCCTTTTTTGATTAGAAAATAATACAACGTGAGTTCTAATATACGATATAAGATCATTTCTTATCAGAACTCAGACGGGATAAAATCCCATATTAGCGGTTGGGTTTAGCTTACCCAATTTCTTAAGTATCGAGGTCAGAATCAATACAATAATTCGGAATGGAAAAAAGACAAAATCGTTCCATTATACGTTATGAAAGATACTTCAAGACTTTTTATTATCACGTCCAACAATGGTTTTTTTAAATCCATTTTTATCTTTATGGATCGTCACGCGATCGCCTACCCGGATAACATTCTTAGGTATGCTAGGCGACCTATAACAAAGAATTACCCTCTTGTGGGGGTGATAATTTAAACGGACGCGGAACACGTCCTCCGTCAGCTGCGTCACGACTGTACCGCGAAAAACTTGAAACTTTCGAATTCCTTGAACTTGTTCCATACGAGTCTCCTTTTTTGATTAGAAAATAATACAACGTGAGTTCTAATATACGATATAAGATCATTTCTTATCAGAACTCAGACGGGATAAAATCCCATATTAGCGGTTGGGTTTAGCTTACCCAATTTCTTAAGTATCGAGGTCAGAATCAATACAATAATTCGGAATGGAAAAAAGACAAAATCGTTCCATTATACGTTATGAAAGATATTTTCTTCATTATATGTCCTTTTTTTGCAAAAAAAATATGGAGTGTTGATAAGTATTTGTTTTATATTAGACCATAACTTTTGTATATCCATACGCAGATATTTCTGAGAAATTTGTTGAAATATCAAAAAGAAATCCTTTTCATCCCTTTCTCTCAAAAAGAGATTTTCTTCTTCATAAGAGGGGCACAATTTGAAAAAAATCAATCAAATGAAGACAAGCTTCACGAAGTGCTTCTACAGGAGTCAAACTTCCATTCGTGCATATCTCGAGAAATAGTATTTCCTCGGAGTCAATTTTTTTTTTAAGCGGATCATAATACTGTTTATTCGCATGATACGTATAATTGACCTGTAGCACAGGAGTAAATGTGCTATCTATGGGAAAAGTAAAACTGCAATTTTCATCGCTATAATCGCCATATTTGACATTGTCATTGACGACACTTCTTTTTACATTTCCATTGAAACTTTTACTTTCAAATCCATTAATTCCCCTCTGATTTCTAATCAGAGAAAGAGTATCTAAGTGTCGAGGGTGATACCCTCTATCTCGTTCTAATATCAATTCAATTGATAGATCTATTGGTCCTGTTATATACGCAATAGGTTGGTCTTCGTTGACTATGTGAACAAAATCCGGTAGGTTTATATTTTTGGCAGTAAAAAGCATTGGACCACTCTCCGAAATCGATATCGATGCTTTGATAACTTGATTGGTGAGGCTTTTCAAGACAATTGTCTTGAGATTTTGTAATATTTCATCTACAGATTCTCTTATACCAGGTATGGTACTATATTGATGAAAAGATTTTTCTTTTTTTTCTTTCAATTGAAATGTAGCATGTGTTATACGTGTTCCTTTTATTTCTGCAAGTAGAACTCTTCGTATGGTAGTACCTAATATATTAGCCTGACCTTCCTTAAGCGACGATAGCATGAAACGACCATAATGTAAACTACGACTTTGGCGGATAAAGGAAACAGATTTCCATTCATGTTTATTGGTCATAGATTCGATTTCACCTCTGTTAGTATTTAGAAAAAAATAAAAGTTTCATGATTGTATGGCCAGGGTATACATAGTTGATGCCCGAGACCAAGTGACTATTATTTCTCTCTCCTCCCCCATTTTGATTTTTTCAAATGTTTCCGATAAATGCTTAGCTACAAATCTTTTCTTTACTACAATTCTTTTTTTGACAATCCTTTTTTTGACAATTCTTTTTTTTTCACCTATCACAGCTGATTACTCCTTTTTTTGCATGGTAAAGATTGATTGTTATTCTATGTCCTATAGATCTAAGCTATCAAAAACAGGTCTAAATACATCATAGAACCAAGGCCCTTGTTGAACCTTGGTATTTCTCAAATTGAAAAAAAGAAATAAAGAAGTTGATTTATTTTCTTTTTTTCATCTCCTCGAAAAAACAAAAAGAATAGTAGATCCTGCAGAATTCACGATAGAATTTTTGTCTGTATTTGAGTGAGATTCGATTATATATATCGTCAAAATATATAAGATCCCGTAGGCTTTTTAATCCAAATTCCGTAAGAAGCTTGGATACATCCCGTCCAAAAAATTCAGAAATCTTATACGTAGATAATTCAAATATTTTTGAATCATTTTCCATCTTCTTCAAACTAGAAATCTTTTCTAATAAAGTGTATTCAACGGACTTTTTGAACGCAGATTCTTCTGCGGGGCTAGAATCTGCTTTGCTCAAACAATAAAAATGAGAATAAAGATTCTGGAATCCAGCAAGGAATGAAGATATATCTATATCTTCATCAGATTGATATAAGTAGATTAAAGAATACAAATCACAATCTATGAGGTCTTGAATTGTGCTTATATACCTTTTCTTAAGAATCTTTGATATGCTCCGCGAAAAGAATCGATCAAGTGTATATACTTGTACATTTTTTAATTTCATTTCGAAGATCTTGATGTGAGCGAGCATATCCAAGATTCGCCAAAATTTACGATTGAAATTTCGTCTTTCAATCGTAAGAGAGAACACTCCGAAATTTATCTCTCGA